TTTGAGCCATACAACGTCGATTAACTCTATTTCGCCATTTTTGTGGTACTAATCTAGACCATCTAATCTGAGATAAATCGTATTGATAATGACCCCTTAACCAGTTTTTCCAGTGATTCATTCCAGAATTCCGAAGTTTCTTATGTCTTAATTCGGAATGAGATATTCCTTGTGCTCCAAAATAATCCTTTATTTCATTCTTAAGAAAAAGAGATGTTCCGTGATATTGAAGAACAGATCTTAACTTATACAAGTTAATAACTTGGGTTTGTGATAATTTGTAAAACACATATGCTTGTGACAAGGAGGATAAGTCACAAAAAATCTGTGAATTCTTATTACTATTTCGAATATTAGAAAGTGACTTTATAAAGTGAATTGTATTTTTATTTGTTTTATCAATTCTTTCTTGATTTGCTTCATTATTGTAAATGTATTTATCAATAAGTTTTTTTGTTGATTCAAGAAAAAGCTGTGCATTGATTCTTGGAATATTAATGATACATCGAAGGATATCTATGTATATCCTTTCAATGAAAAATTGTATAAAATAATGCGATTTACGAATTAATCGAGTATTTCTTCTTTTTAATATCTGCCAAATATTTTTTTGGGATTCTAATCTTTTAGCATTATGACTTTTTTTGTTAGGACTAATATTAATCTCTGGAGTTAGAAATTCCTTTGTCTTTTCTTTTGTAATTTTTTCTATTTGATTTCTGATTGTTCTTGTTCTATCAGTCAGATCTTTCATTTTTTTTTCTGTCAGTGAATAATTTGTCCAATCCATAGATCGAATTTGAATAGATGATTCATGAATCATCTGATTACTATTACTGATTATCAAATCCTTTTCTTTTTTAGTTTCACTCGATTCATATACTTCTCTCAATCCAAATAATAGAATTGGATTTTTTTTTGAGAGTTCTTTTATTCTTGTTTTTATAAATAGAATGCTTTTGATAACCCATTCTTTTGTTTCGTTTGCGATCGTTAGAAACACATTTGTTCTTTCTTTTAAAACTCTTAGAACTAGAAAACAATTCTTTTTCAATTTTCTAATTTTTTTTCCAAGTTCTTTAAAAATAGGTTCAAAAAAGGAAGGTAGTTTTCGGGGAGAACCAAAAGGTAGTTCAGCTTCCATTCCCCAAACTGTTAAAAAACAAAAATCATCTTTTTGCCCTTTCTTTTTCATTGGATCTCTATGAGGAGATTGTAGCTTAGATATGTGCCAAGGTTTCAGACAGAAAGGAAATAGGATCTTTATCTGAATACCGTCTGTTAACCAGTTTTTCGGAAATTCTGTTTCTGATAATTGAACACCATTATAGGTGCATTTAACATACATTTCTCTATTCCAATCCTTTAAATCTTCGGACCACTCGGGAAATTGAAATAATAACATACGGCCGATATTTTTAGATATTATCAATGAAGGTAATATAACATATTTTCTAAGAATTGATTGAGTTACTAATACGGAACCCCTTATTACTTGAGCAAATACAATGCTATCCCAGGCTTCCGCTATTTCTATTCGTGTTTTCTCTTCTCTTTTGTCCTCTTCATTTTTGTCCTCCTCTTTTTTATCCCTTTCTTTTGTCTCTTCCTTCGCATAATCCGAAATTGGAAATTCTGTGTTTTTCCCCATCCAATTTCTAAAAATGAGTTTCATCAGTCCGGAAATATCAAAAGAAAAAAAGGGTGGTTTGTCTATTCTGTCCAAAAAAAGGGGGGAATGTATATTTGCTTGAAATAGTTCTAAAATAGTTGTTTTACGTCTTTGAGCGCGCATGGCGCCTTTGATTATGTCTCGACGAAAATCCGATTGTTGCGAATAACGTATTAAAGCCACTTCGTCTGCTTGATCAGGATTATTAGTCTCTTTGGTATTAGTATAAGTATCGGTATTCTGTTGATTATCAGTAAAAATCACTACACGTTTGGCTTTTCTTGAACGAATCTGATGATCCTCCGCCATGTCTTCTTCATTTTCTCTCTCCTGTTGTTCTAAATCGTCGATTAATTTGTATGACCATCGAGGGATTTTTTTACTGATTTCTTTTATTCCAATAAATTTTTTTCTAATTGTTTGATCGTTGGGATCAGTTATAACTGCATCGAATAAAAATTTTAAAAACTTTGCTTGATCTTTTGAATCAATTCTTCCTTGTTCTGGAAATAAAAAAAGCCCTTTCAAATTGAAATTCGATGTTGATTCTCCAGAAAATTCACTAATTAAGTTCAAGAAATGACCAATTTCTGTTGATAATGATTTTCTATCAAACTTATCTATTTTCTGTTCAAATTCTGGATAATCAGTAACAAGAAGGATACTATGGATTTTATTTATCCAAACAGTTTCTATGGAATTTTCTATGGAAGTTTCACTTATGATTGAAGGTGCAAAAAAATTTTTGATTGTTCCACGATAGGGCCCATTCAAGAAAGGATCATATTTTTTAGGCAAGTATTCTTTTTGAGTCTCATCAGTACACAA